GCCTAGAGTGTATGATCCTTTTTTAAACGGACCCTATCGTGGAACAATCAAAAAAGCGTATTCACGTTCAATGGTGGATGACTCAATCACGTCGACAGAAGATTCCATAGGAATGGTTTGGATAAATAAGATTCATGATATGCTTCCTACTGATTACCAAAAACTTGAACATAAAATGGATATATTTAATGGAGAATCATTATCGACAGACATTGGTCCTTTCTTGACCTCTATCAGTGAATTAGCTAGGAAATCAACAACTGGTTTTAATCTTAATTTGAAAAAGCTTGTTTTAATATCCGAACAAAGAAGATTTGATTCAGAAAATAAAACAAAATGTTTGAAATTTCTATTCGATGTAATTACAACTGATCCAAATAATCAAACAATTCAAAAAAAATCTATTGGAATAGAAGAAATCGGTAAAAAGATTCCTCGACGATCATACAAATTGATCGATTCTTTTGAAGAGCGGGAGGAGGAAAATGAGGAAGAATCAACAGAAAATCATGGGATTCGTTCAAGAAAAGCCAAACGTGTGGTAATTTATACTGATAAGGCGGATCCGGATCAGAATACCAATACTCATACTAGTACCAGTACTAATAGTGATCAAGCAGAAGAGTTGGCTTTGATACGTTACTCGCAACAATCAGATTTTCGTCGGGATATAGTAAAAGGATCCATGCGCGCTCAAAGACGTAAAATAGTTACTTGGGAAATGTTTCAAGCGAATGTGCATTCCCTGCTTTTTTTGGACAGAATAGACAAAACTTTTTTTTTTTCTTTTGATATCTCCCGAACAATGAATCTCATTTTTAGAAATTGGATAGATACAGGACCGAAATTCAAAACTTCGGATTCTGAGGAGGAAGAGGCAAAAGAAAAGGCAAAAAAAATTGCAGATAAAAAAAACGAGAATGAAAGGATAGCAATAGCAGAAACTTGGGATACTATTATATTTGCTCAAGCAATAAGAGGGACTATGTTAGTAACCCAATCAATTCTTAGAAAATACATCATATTGCCTTCATTGATAATAGCTAAAAACCTCGGCCGTATGCTCTTATTTCAATTCCCCGAGTGGTACGAGGATTTGAAGGAGTGGAATAGAGAAATGCATGTTAAATGCACCTATAATGGTGTTCAATTATCAGAAACAGAATTTCCGAAAAACTGGTTAACAGATGGTATTCAGATAAAAATCCTATTTCCTTTCTGTCTGAAACCCTGGCGCAAATCCAAACTACGATCCCATCATAGAGATCCAATCCAAAAGAAGGGGAAAACGGAAAATTTTTGTTTTTTAACAATCTGGGGAAGGGAAACCGAACTACCTTTTGGTTCTGCCCGACAACAACCTTCCTTTTTTGAACCTATTTATAATGAATTCGAAAAAAAAAAGAGAAAAGTGAAAAAAAAATGTTTTCTAGTTCTAAGAGTTTTCAAAAAAAAAACAAAACAGTTTATAAAAGTCTCAAAAGAAAAAACAAGATGGATTATCAAAACGGTTCTATTTTTAAAAAGAATAATAAAAGAGTTTGTAAACGTAAATACAATTTTCTTATTTGTATTGAAGAAAGTATATGAACCGAATGGAAATGGAAAAGATTCCATAATCAGAAGCAGTAATAAAATTGTTCCTGAATCGACCATTCGAATTAGATTCATGGATTGGGCAAATTATTCACTGACAGAAAAAAAAAGGAAAGATCTGTCCGATAGAACAACCCTAATCAGAAATCAAATAGAAAGGGGTGCAAAAGACAAAAGAAAAATATTTCTAACTCCGGATATAAATATTAGTCCTAACGATACAAGTTGTGGTGATAAAAGATCGGAATCGCAGAAACCTATTTGGCAGATATCAAAAAGAAGAAGTAACAGATTCATATTCATACGCAAATGGCACTATTTTTTGACATTTTTCAACGAAAGAATATACATACATATCTTTCTATGTACGGTTAATATTTCTAGAGTCAATGTACAACTTTTCCTTGAATCAACAAAAAAGATTATCGATAAATACATTCACAATGATGAAAAAAATAAAGAAGGGATTGATGAAACAAATCAAAAAAAAATTCAATTTATTTCGACTATAAAAAAGTCTCTTTCTAATATTAGTAATAATAAATCAAAAATTTCTGGTGACCCATATTCCTTTTCACAAGCATCTGTATTTTACAAATTATCACAAATCGAAGCTATCAAGAAGTATCATTTGAGATCTCTACTTCAATATCGCGAAGCATATCTTATTCTTAAGGATAGAATCAGGAATTTTTTTGGAACACGAAGAATATTTGATTCCAAATCAAGGCATAAAAAACTTCCGAATTCTGGAATGAATGAATGGAAAAACTGGTTAAGGGGTCATTATCAATACAATTTATCTCAGGCTAGGTGGTCTAAATTAGTACCGCAAAAATGGCGAACTAGGGTCAATTGGCGTCGTACGATTCAAAATAAAGACTCAAAAAAGAATTCATATGAAAAAGCCCAATTCATTCATTACGAGAAAAAAAATGATTATGAAGTGAATTCATTGACGAGCAAAAAAGCAAAATTAAAAAAAAACTACAGATATGATCTTTTTTCATATAAATATATTAATTATGGGGATAGGAAAGACTCATATATTTATCCATCCTCATTACAAGTAAACGAGGACCGAGAGATTCCATATAACTACAACACACCTAAAATTGAACCATTTTATGTACTGGGGGATATATCTATTAGTGATTATCTAGGAGAAGAGTATATTATTGGTACGGGTAAAAGTACGGATAGAAAATATTTGGAGTGGAAAATTTTCGATTTATTTCTTAGAAAGAATATCGATATTGAGTCCTGGACCGATACGGATACCGGGACCAACATTAATAAAATGACTAAGACCGAGACTGATTATTATCAAATGATTGATAAGAAAGATCTTTTCTATCTCACGATTCATCAAGAAATCAACCCACCCAATCAAAAAAAAAAGTTTTTTTTGATGGGAATGAATAAAGAAATGCTATATCGTCCCATATTAAATCCGAAATCTTGGTTCTTCTCAGAATTTGTGCCACTTTATGATGCATATAAGATCAAACCGTGGATTATACCAATCAAATTACTTCTTTTCATTTTTAATGGAAATGAAAACATTAGTGAAAACAAAAACATTAATGGAAATCAAAAAAAGGATCTTCGTATATCATCTAATCAAAAAGAATATCTTGAATTAAAGAATCGAAATCAAGAAGAAAAAGAACAGCTCGGCCACGGAAATATTGGCTCAGACGCACGAAAACGACAAAAAGATTTTGAAAAGGATTACACGGAATCAGACATTCAAAAACGTGAAAAGAAAGGACAACCCGAGAGTAACAAGAAAGCAAAACTAGAGTTATTCCTGAAAAAATATTTGCTTTTTCAATTGAGATGGGATGATCCTTTGAATCACAGAATTTTCAATAATGTTAAGGTATATTGTTTCCTGCTTAGACTAATAAATGCAAAGGAAATTGCTATATCCTCTATTCAAGGAGGAGAAATGCACCTGGATGTAATGTTAATTCAGACGAATCTAACTCTTCCAGAATTGATAAAAAAGGGAATATTGATTCTCGAACCAGTACGTCTGTCTATAAAATGGGATAGACAATTTATTATGTATCAAACCATAGGTATCTCATTGGTCCATAATAATAAATGCCAAACTAATGAAAGATATCGAGAAAAAAGATATGTTGATGAGAATTATTTCAATGGATCCATTGTACAACAAAAAAAGATGCTTGTGAATAGAGACGAAAATCATTATGATTTGCTTGTTCCTGAAAATATTCTATCCCCTAGGCGTCGTAGAGAATTGAGAATTCTAATTTGTTTCAATTCCGGAAATAGGAATGTTATGGATAGAAATCCGGTATTTTTCAATGACAACAATGTAAGGAACTGGGGGCAATTTTTGGATGAGGACAAGCATATTGATACAGATATAAATAAATTCATTCAATTCAAATTGTTTCTTTGGCCCAATTATCGATTAGAGGATTTAGCTTGTATGAATCGCTACTGGTTTGATACCAATAATGGCAGCCGTTTCAGTATGTCAAGGATACATATGTATCCACGATTCGGAATTAGTTGATGGTTGGTACATTTCCTATATATCAGGTGTCGGATCCGGTATATGAATGTACACACACGCTGTGTTACATTCTAATACATGATACCGATTCAATAACGTCTCAATTGGATTGAATCTAGAAATGATTCGGCAGAATCTTCTTAGGTCAAAATCATTTTCTTTTGTGGGTACAGAAATTGCCCTTCTATCGAATCAAATTAAAAATTGTACTTACAATTCATTTGAATTTCATTTTGATTTGATTTGATAGAATAAAGTAATATATGAATAAATCCAGATTATTGGGTGTATCAGATCAAAATAACTGGCATTCTTATTATTCCTGATTGGTAAAATCCATATCTGTGGAAAAAAAAAAAAAAGAGAGAAATTTTTATGGTTATGGTCAAAAATTCATTCATCTCAGTTATTCCGAAAGAAGAAAAAAACAAAGGATCTGTTGAATTTCAAGTAATCAGTTTCACCAATAAGATACAGAGACTTACTTCACATTTTGAATTGCACAGAAAAGATTATTTATCTCAGATAGGTTTGCGGAAAATTCTGGGAAAACGTCAACGGCTGCTGGCTTATTTGTCAAAGAAAAATAGAGTGCGTTATAAAAAATTAATTGATCAATTAGATATTCGGGAACCAAAAACTCGTTAATTTGAAGATTGTTTGAATTCTTTGGTTTATTAGATCTTGAATTTTGATGAACCTCATTTATTTCGTTTTCGGCAATTCATAGAATAATGGATCGGAGAAGAAAACATATGAATGTACCGGCTACAAGAAAAGACCTCATGATAGTTAATATGGGTCCTCACCACCCATCAATGCATGGTGTTCTTCGACTTATCATTACTCTAGATGGTGAAGATGTTATTGACTGCGAACCCGTATTGGGTTATTTACACAGAGGGATGGAAAAAATTGCGGAAAACCGAACAATTATACAATATCTTCCTTATGTAACACGTTGGGATTATTTAGCTACTATGTTCACAGAGGCAATAACGGTAAATGCACCAGAACAATTAGGAAATATTCAAGTACCCAAAAGAGCCAGCTATATCAGAGTAATTATGCTGGAGCTGAGTCGTATAGCTTCTCATTTATTATGGCTTGGACCTTTTATGGCAGATATCGGTTCACAGACTCCCTTCTTCTATATTTTCAGAGAAAGGGAATTGCTATATGACCTATTCGAAGCTGCCACAGGTATGCGAATGATGCATAATTATTTCCGTATCGGGGGAGTCGCTGCTGATCTACCTCATGGCTGGATAGATAAATGTTTGGATTTCTGCGATTATTCTTTAACAGGAATTGTTGAATATCAAAAGCTTATTACGCAAAATCCCATTTTTTTGGAACGAGTTGAAGGGGTGGGCATTATTGGTGGGGAGGAAGCAATAAATTGGGGTTTATCGGGACCAATGCTACGAGCTTCCGGAATCCAATGGGATCTTCGTAAAGTTGATCATTATGAGTGTTACGATGAATTCGATTGGGAAGTCCAGTGGCAAAAAGAAGGAGACTCATTAGCTCGTTATTTAGTACGAATCAATGAAATGACGGAATCCATAAAAATTATTCAACAGGCTCTAGAAGGAATTCCGGGGGGGCCCTATGAGAACTTAGAAGTTCGACGCTTTGATAGAGCAAGTGATTCCGAATGGAATGGTTTTGAATATCGATTCATTAGTAAAAAGCCTTCTCCCACTTTTGAATTGTCGAAACAAGAACTTTATGTGAGAGTAGAAGCCCCAAAGGGAGAATTGGGAATTTTTCTGATAGGGGATAATAGTGTTTTTCCCTGGAGATGGAAAATTCGTCCACCTGGTTTCATCAATTTGCAAATTCTTCCTCAGCTAGTTAAAAGAATGAAATTGGCTGATATCATGACGATACTAGGTAGTATAGATATCATTATGGGAGAAGTTGATCGTTGAAATGATAATTGATACGACAGAAGTACAAGCTATCAATTCTTTTTCCAGATCGGAATCCTTAAAAGAGGTCATAGACCTCTTATGGCTGCTTGTCCCTATTTTTACTCCTGTATCGGGAATCACAATAGGCGTACTCGTGATTGTGTGGTTAGAAAGAGAAATATCTGCAGGGATACAACAACGTATCGGGCCTGAATATGCCGGCCCTTTGGGAATTCTTCAAGCTCTAGCAGATGGGACCAAACTACTTTTGAAAGAGGATCTTCTCCCATCTAGAGGAGATGTTCGTTTATTCAGTATGGGGCCATCTATAGCGGTCATATCAATTCTACTAAGCTATTTAGTAATTCCTTTTGGCTATCGCCTTGTTCTAGCCGATCTCAGTCTAGGCGTTTTTTTATGGATCGCTATTTCCAGTATTGCTCCTATTGGACTTCTTATGTCAGGATATGGATCGAATAATAAATATTCCTTTTCAGGTGGTCTACGAGCTGCTGCTCAATCTATTAGTTATGAAATACCATTAACTCCGTGTGTGTTATCAATATCTCTACGTGTGATTCGTTGGAACATGAACCTTTACCCCTTTCCTTTATTTCCAGGAAAGGGGTTGGATGTGTTGAATAGATACCTTTCTCTTTTTATTCATCATTCGGGTCGATGAGTTAAACCAGATAGTTATATGAGTGAAACAAAACAGCTTATGAATTTGCAGTAAGAAGATTGATTCTCATTCCCTATGTACGAGAGTAAAGTGGAAGTAAACATAAGCGGTCGAAACTGTTTACCCCAAGATTGGTTGATTAGTCATCATGACTTGAAGCGGGTGCAAAAGATCAACTGTATGGAGTTTCTACTATTGTATTCTATGTTGTTGTATGTTGTGTATGTTGTATGTATTACCATATCGGGGATCAATCAAAAATGAGTGGACGGTTAGGAACACAAAGGTACACAAAGGATTAGTGATGAAGATAATGTAAGGTATCCAAAGGGATATTTCTGCATAAAATAAAAGGAATCATAATGAGGGCTTTAAGTTCGTAGAAATGATCAAGCAGTACTTCCTCACGATTCCGATCCAGAGTATGCTTCTATCCACTGATTAAATAAATGACTGTCGAGAACGAAGTAATCCTTTGATTTGATTTTTTAGAAACCCCCCTTCTGAGTGAGAAAGAAGAACAGGAACGAAAGAAATGGAATGCAATAGGAAAACTGAATAATAAGAGATCTTTGTTTATTCTTTCTTTCCTCAATCCTATCCATATTCATACGGATAGAATTCTTATAATGATTTATCAACTATAACTTATGAATTAGTGTCTAATAATTTTTCGTACGAAAAGTATGGGTCGAAATATCTATTGAAACAACGAGTATTTTATTGAAGGATTAAGTTATTACTGAACTAAAAGAATTCTAAGTCTAATTAGAAAATAAAGGATGAGATCAATTCGGAAGCGCTTTTTTTTTTATTATGGCGGACGGAATTCCATTGGTCTAATTCGGGACTCTTCGATACATCTTTACTCTAATCTACACTACAAACATGCCGAGGTAATAATGAACCAGTCCTTAGATTTATTTGTGGCCATCGAGGAGCCGTATGAAGCTGAGGTTTCATGTGCGGTTCTGGAATAGCGATGGGAATAGTGATGTTATCATCGACTATGATTATCTAACAGTTCAAGTACAGTTGATATAGTTGAGGCACAGTCAAAATATGGGTTTTGGGGGTGGAATCTGTGGCGTCAACCTATAGGGTTTATAGTTTTTCTAATTTCTTCCCTAGCGGAATGTGAAAGATTACCTTTTGATTTACCAGAAGCAGAGGAGGAATTAGTAGCAGGTTATCAAACCGAATATTCAGGTATTAAATCTGGTTTATTTTACGTTGCTTCTTACCTAAATCTACTAGTTTCTTCATTATTTGTAACAGTTCTTTACTTGGGCGGGTGGAATTTCTCTATTCCGTACATATTCATTTCTGAACCTTTTGGAATAAATAAAACAGGTGGAGTCTTTGGAATGACAATTGGTATCCTTATTACATTAGCTAAAGCTTATTTGTTCCTGTTCATTCCTATCACAACAAGATGGACTTTACCTAGGATGAGAATGGACCAGCTATTAAACCTTGGGTGGAAATTTCTTTTACCTATTTCTCTAGGTAATCTATTATTAACAACTTCTTCCCAACTCGTTTCGCTATAACAAAATATGATATTCTAGATTCATAACCTATCTAGAGCAAGAGAAAGAAACATCAAACTATTCATGGATATCCACGATATGTTCCCTATGGTGACTGGGTTCATGAATTATGGTCAACAGACAATACGAGCTGCAAGGTATATTGGTCAAAGTTTCATGATTACCTTATCTCACGTGAATCGTTTACCTGTGACTATTCAATATCCTTATGAAAAATCGATCACATCGGAGCGTTTTCGTGGTCGAATCCATTTTGAATTTGATAAATGCATTGCTTGTGAAGTATGTGTTCGGGTATGCCCCATAGATCTACCCGTTGTTCATTGGAGATTGGAAACGGATATTAGAAAGAAACGATTGCTTAATTATAGTATTGATTTTGGAATCTGTATATTTTGTGGTAATTGTGTCGAGTATTGTCCAACAAACTGTTTATCAATGACTGAAGAATATGAACTTTCTACTTATGATCGTCACGAATTGAATTATAATCAAATTGCTTTGGGCCGGTTACCAATGTCAGTAATTGGAGATTACACAATTCGAACAATTACGAATTCGACTCCAATCAAAATAATCAGGGGTAAACCTCTTGATTCAAAAACGATTACCAATTACTAAGATTCCGTTTTGATCTAAAGTAAAGGAGTGAGGCTTCTTTCATTTTGCTAGGTCAGTAAATAACTATTGATTGGTGAGAATCAAGGCTTGATTTTGATTTAGAATGGATTCATAGATCTGTGATGATTTCAAAATATACAATTCCGAACTACTCTTTCAGATACAGTAGCGGGATTGATCCAATAACTGTATCTATATAAATCTACACCCCTTTAGGATTCAATTAGGAACGTATCATATACAAGAAAAAAATAAGGTAACCTCTTTTTTCTTGGATCGGTTAGTAAGTTTATGAAATATTTCGATTTATTTATCTCTTTTTTTACACATAATGGGTTTACCTGGACCAATACATGATATTCTTTTAGTATTTCTGGGATCAGGTCTTATATTAGGAGGTCTGGGGGTGGTCTTACTTACCAACCCAATTTATTCTGCTTTTTCATTGGGACTGGTTCTTGTTTGTATATCCTTATTCCATATTCCATCTAACTCCTATTTTGTAGCTGCTGCACAGCTCCTTATTTACGTAGGGGCTGTAAATGTTTTAATCCTATTTGCTGTGATGTTCATGAATGGTTCAGAATATTACAACGATTTCTATCTTTGGACCGTTGGGGATGGGGTCACTTCACTGGTTTGTACAAGTATTCTTTTTTCACTAATTACTACTATCTCGGATACGTCGTGGTACGGGATTGTTTGGACTACAAGATCAAATCAGATTATAGAGCAGGACCTAACAAGTAACGTTCAACAAATTGGGATTCATTTATCAACAGATTTTTACCTTCCATTTGAACTCATTTCTATAATTCTTTTAGTTGCTTTGATAGGTGCAATTGCTATGGCCCGGCAGTAAAGTAATTAAGTAATAAATACTTAGATCCAAAATAAAATAAATAAAGTCTTGTTTTGTTCTATGTTATCACATCCATTTTCCTTCAGTTCCATTTTCATATTCTATTGTTCATATATGAAATTGAAAGGGGTTTAGTTCGATCCATTACTAATACCTTACTTTGTTTCGTACTTAATTTATATTCTAATCAAATCGGTGAAATTGTTGTTCATA